ATTTAATTCTCGTGTCGTAAGAAAAAAAAATAATCTGGGAAGAATAAATTTTTTTATTGAACGTGTTGATTCATATTTATTTTGACTACTTTCTCATATTTTATCATATTCTATTCATTTTTATTCGACCTTCCCGGAGTTCATTCTCCGGGCAACTCGGTTTAACCGTTGGATTCCTTCCAACCTACTTCTTTTATGATCTCATTGGAAATCATATAAAGACAATTCCTATTTGATATAGCTATTTGTGCAAGTATTTTACGATTAAGAAGCAACTGTCTCTTGTACAGATCGTTTATTAATCTACTATAACTATAGCATACCCCCCTTTCACGAATTGCTGCATTTATTCGAGTGATCCACAAACGACGAAAATCTCTTTTTTGCCTATCCCTATCCCGATGAGCCGAAACCAAAGCTCTTATTTTTTGTTGAGTAATAGTTCGAGTAAGTCTTGAATGAGCCCCCCGAAAGCTTGATGCAAATAAACGAATTTTTGTTCTACGTCTCCGAGCGATATATCCCCGTCTAATTCTGGTCATTGAATAAATGAAACTTTAACGAATAACTAATAGATTTCTTTTCTTTCAGTTATTCTTTTGCCCCTTTCCTAGTATGTTAATAACAAAACGGATTTTTCCAATGTATAAACTAAAAATTCCAATGGCTTTGGCTACTATAACCTTCCCAACCACGATTTTTTATTTTTTCTAGGCATTTCACCTCGAAATACGAAATTGTACTATACTAGGTATTAAAAAAAAAAAATAGCAATGATAAAGAAATAGTGGATTCCATCGTTTCTATGGTTACTTCTTAAACGGTGAGGTCTTCTCTATACACCGGAGCCTTTACTTCATTTAATCAATGTTATTGCTAACTTGTATAGTTCACATTCTTCGGCTCTACCCATGAATTATCCAGTAATAGGTCTTTCACAACGAGCTCTACCTATACAGTAACGGTATTTAATTATGAAGGTTGGCTGGGTAGCTGACCCTGTTAGTCCGTTCTTTCAAGAGGGTCTATGTTAACTAAGATTTCCTCCGCTTAATGGATAACCATTTGCTACCAATGGAGAATTGCTTCTCATCTTGAATTGAGGTGAGTGGATTTACACCAATAGAAACCATAAATTTCATACACAATAAAAGGGATATGATCCATTTTCTTATTTTTAGATAGGAAATGTAGTTCGTTTTTCCGTTCTATCCTATTTGATCATTGATATTCGAACATTGTTCTCTTTCCTTTGTTCTAGTTCATGATCTGAACGAGTCGCACATACACCCTAGTACATGTTCCTCGACGCTGAGGGCATCCCCGAAGCGCGGGGGATTTTGTGACATTTCTAATTGGCTGTCTTGTATTTCTAATAAGTTGTTTAATAGTTGGCATGTTGAATCATATACATAATGGGCTGGTTTAGATCGATCCTAACCGGATGATTATGAATTACTTTTATTCAATAGAATAGTAAATAAAAGTTATAGAATATTAATATAAAACTCGGCAGGGGTAATTTCAAATCACGAATTGACGCGAAATCCAGGCTATTGTCATTCAACCGCTACAAGATCAACAATTCCATAAGCTTGGGCCTCTGTTGCTGACATAAAAACATCTCTTTCCATGTCTTCGGATACAACCCATAAGGGTTTGCCCGTTCTTTGTACATAAACCCTTGTCAGGGTTTCACGTAGTTTCAGCAGTTCTCCCACTTCCAGGATGAATTCTCCCGTTGCTACTTCAGAAAAAGAACCAGCAGGTTGATGGATCATTACCCTGATGATATAAGATAATAAAAGGTTTCTCTATTTCGCATGATGAGGGGAAGATAAAAGAAGGATAAAAGAATAACAAGAAAAAAAAGATAGAATCGAACAACCGTACGGGCATCTTTTATGCATTGCATACGGCTCTACAATAAAATTGACCCTTACCTTCCATCAAAGAAAGAAAAAAATAGGATCGATCAGACCCCGATCGGTAAATGATCAACTTACCACCCTTCCTTTCGGAGGAATTAAAAAATACTATGATGGCTCCGTTGCTTTATATATTTATTATATTTTTTTGTCTGTGTCTGTGATTCAGCAATCCCAAAGTTGCTTTTTTATTTGATCAAATAAACTAAGGAAAAAAGAATCTTGTTTTTTTTTTCGCTCTATAATTTTTGCTTATAAATATTGTTAAGAGACCTCTGGTGTGAAAAAAAGTTTGTGACGCTGAACTGGACTTCCGATAATAAAATCGGAAATACCTTTTTCTCATATTACTCTCTCGATACATAATCTAATGTTTTGAAAACAAAATTTCTTATATCGAATTCAAAGTGCCATGCTATTATTACTTAATATTCATATTTCATATGGCGAAGGCATAGTCTTCTTTTTTCTCTCAAATAAAAGCCTCATTGGCGCCAAGCGTGAGGGAATGCTAGACGTTTGGTAATTTCTCCTCCGACCAGGATAAAAGATCCCATTGAAGCGGCTGATCC